TCACAATATTTTTTTTATACATGTCCAAGCGATGGAAAACAAAAAATATCTTTTACATTTACATATGTAGTTATGTAGAAATATGTAGTTATGTAGAAATAAAAAAGATTAATAAAAATAAAAATATTAATACATAAGATAAATATAAAAATAGATAAGACGAAATTCGTCCACCCCCAGTATATTTGATCCCTTCCCCTATAAATAAACTCGCAACCCCAAGGCCATTTGTGATTCCATCAATTATACGTCTATCAAAGAACTGAATTAGTTCGGACAATCCTCTTATACTCATGAGGAATACCCTAATATAAAAAATATCTATGTAACCGCGATTATATGACCAATTGTATACCATATTTTTTATTTGGTCCGAGAGAGTTCTTTTAGAGCCCTTTTTTACAAATGAATTTATTAAGTGCAAATTCTTGAAAGATGAATAAGCGGACCCATAGAAAATAGATGCTATAAATAGTCCGAAAAGAGCTATACTTACCGAAAAAATGGCATTTGTCAAAAATTCATACCAATTCACAGAATAATTAGAATTTCCATGAAAAAGGTTTGTCCATGGAGTTAACCATTTCGATAATATATCAAAATCTACTACCCCTTCTTGATCAAAATGAATTCCTATTGATCCAATAAACAAAGTAAATAGTACCAATACAAGCAGAGGAAATAGCATAGTATTGTCCGATTCGTGCGGATACATGTAAGTGTATTTATTTCTAAAGTAAGTACTAAAGTATCGCATTCGATTTCTTATATTATGATCAATTTGATATGTATCCTTTGAAAAAAAGGAGACCTTAGTATTTTGTGTTAATAAAAATAAATTTCTATTTACTACTTTTGGTGCTTTCTTTCCCCATAAAGATATTGAATAGAATGAGCTATTTTTAATGCTACTGTAATTTTTAAAATGAACGCGCAAATTCCCATCAAAAGTAAGTAAATACATCCGAAACATATAAAATGCGGTTAATCCCGCAGTGAAACAAGCTATTATTGCGAAAATTGGTGAATACAACCAACTATCATTAAGAATTTCATCTTTTGACCAAAAACAAGCAAGAGGTGGAATACCACAAAGAGAAAGTGTACCTAATAAAAAAGTCATTCTTGTAATTGGAGCATATCTTTTTAAACCGCCCATAAGAACCATATTCTGACTTTTATCTGGTGAATATCCAACAATAGGTTCCATTGAATGAATAATAGATCCGGATCCCAAAAACAATAAAGCTTTAGAATAAGCATGAGTGATCAAATGGAATAAAGCAGCTCGATAAGAACCTATACCTAGAGCTAACATAATATAACCCAATTGAGACATTGTAGAATAGGCTAAACTTCTTTTAATGTCTCTTTGAGCAAGAGCCAAAGTAGCTCCTAATAGTACTGTTATTATGCCTATTAAAGAAATGAAATTCATTATGTAAGGTATGACTATGAAAAGAGGAAGAAGTCTAGCTACAAGAAAAATTCCTGCTGCTACCATGGTAGCAGCATGTATAAGAGCAGAAATAGGAGTGGGCCCCTCCATGGCATCAGGTAACCATACGTGAAGGGGGAATTGCGCGGATTTGGCAATTGCGCCGACGAATAGTAATAAGGCACAGAGAGTAGCAAATAAAGAATTGAACCCATTACTATGGATCAAGTTATTAACTATTTTGAACAAATCTCGAAATTCGAAACTGCCTGTGATACAATAAAAACCTAAGATTCCTAATAATAAACCAAAATCCCCTACACGATTAGTTACAAAAGCTTTTTGGCAAGCACTTGCTGCAATCGGTCGTGTAAACCAAAAACCTATTAATAAATATGAGCACATTCCCACCAGTTCCCAAAAAATATAAATTTGTATCAAATTGGAACTAGTAACTAATCCCAACATGGAAGCATTGAAAAAACTCATATAAGCAAAAAATCTCAAATATCCTTGATCGTGAGACATATAATTATCGCTATAAATAAGAACCATGATTCCAACAGTAGTAATTAGTACTGACATAATAGAAGTAAGTGGATCGATCAAGTGTCCGAACTCCAAGGAAAAATCATTATTGATGGTCCAAGACCATAGATATTGATAGATAGAACTTCCATTTATTTGCTGAATAGACAGACTGGACGAAAACCCCAAAGTTATACTTAGCAGTAAAACACTAGTAAAAGCCCACATCCGACGAATGTTTTTTGTTGCTGTAGGAATAAGCAGAAGCCCAAATCCTATTAACATGGTAACTGGAAGCGGAAGAAAGGGTATTATCCATGCATATTGATATGTATGTTCCATAAAAAAAAACCAATTTTAATTTTTTTTTTATTCTTATTTTTATTCTTATTGATTTAATAGTTTCCGACTCACCAATTCTTATCTCTTTCGAAAGACACAATAATCAAAGAAAAGAACTCAACAAAAAATAGGAAAAAACTAAAATATTTTAATTCTTCATTATAATTATTCTGACTCTTTCTCAGATATTTATTTGAAATATTAAAAAAGCTATAATTGGTTGATCGAATAACATCACTAACTAACTAAGTAGAGGTTATTACTTAGTTATTAATTAGTTAGTAACAAAAAAAAGATATTTATTAAAATACAGAATATTACAGAATATCAAATTTTTAATCATTCTACTACTATATATTTTATATATTTATTATTATATATTTATTATTTATTCTTTATTATTATTATATTATAATTATTATATTATATTCTAGTAATTAATAATCATATCATATATACATATATAATAGTAAGAAAAACAATTCCATCAAAAACAGTACTTGATTCTAATATAAGTCACAGTATCCATCAAAAATTCGACTCAATAAGGAGGGCCTGGTTATTCTAGTTCTGGTTATTCTAATTAATTTATTTGCAGTAATTATCTAACGCATTGGCAACCAATTGATGGGATTCCACTAAAGAAAACTTATCTTTATCAGAAATCCTATGATACTCCTACTTCGTATAGTATAGAACTGAAAAAAAATTCCCCCCTTATCTGACTTTATTAAAAATTATTATCTATTCTATTTATCCCTAGACATATATGATATGTCATGGGTATATATTTATTATATATTATAATATTATAATTATAATATATTATTAATATTTAATATATTATTTAGTATATATATATGTTTAGTATATATATATATAATATGTTTTTATATGTTATGTTTATGTTGTTTTGAAAAAATTATGGGCTATTCATCATCCAAGGGATAAATATGGATAATGACTAAAAAAACGATCTATTTCGAACAATATATGTCTTTCACATACAACGATAAAAATTAGTACTTGTTTTTGAATGGCGGTTCCAAAAAAACGTACTTCTATATCAAAAAAACGTATTCGTAGAAATATTTGGAAAAAAAAGGGATATTTAACAGGAGAAAAAGCGCTTTCTTTAGCTAAATCGGTTGCCACTGGACATTCAAAGAGTTTTTTTGTGCAACAAACAAGTAATAAAATTTTAGAATAATCTAAATCAACATACCATGAATAACTTAAATTTTCTAAGATGAATGATTGATTCGCATTAACTAATGTATTGAATGTATTGAACCCCTCAATATTAGTTAGAACTAAATTAGCTGCTGTGGTATGTAGAATAAGAGTTATTTTATGTTTACTGGGCTTTAATTTAAGTATTATTTTCAATCTCTATCAATTTTTTTAATTGATAGAGATTGAAAGTTTTTTTGTTATATGTGTAGCCCCAAACCTAATTAGATTTAGTAATTCAATTTAGTAAAGTAATATAGTATCATAAATTATGGACACAGCGAAGAGTATTATTAATGATTCTAAGGTATCGAAATCATTATAAAAATTCCTCAGATTTAGTGGTAAAATTTTGATAAAGATAAATAGGAAATTTGGGAAATTATAGTTATTTTATTTTGTTTACTAAGAAAATAAATCTTTTTAATTTTCAATACATAAAATAAGAGAAACGAATAAAAAATAAAAAAAGAAAAAATAGAACAAGGGACAATTTTGAGTTCTATAACTCGGTCTTCGGCCGATAGCAAAACTATCTAGTTTCGACTGTTCCGTAAGAACTTAGTTTCGAGATACGTGAAAGTTGATTGTTAAAACTGAACCCTACGGCGATACTAACTACGTGTTAGTGAACATTTAAATATAAATTTGAACGAATCTTTTTTTCATCGATTCTAATGTTTACTAAACTATATTGAATTCTTGAATCTTGACCGTTCGACATGAATTGAATATTATTTATTATTATTTTGAGTAAGCCGCCATGGTGAAATCGGTAGACACGCTGCTCTTAGGAAGCAGTGCTAGAGCATCTCGGTTCGAGTCCGAGTGGCGGCATCCTCTAAAAGGGATACAAAATGGATCCTATAATGTATTTAATTCTCGATTTTAATTCTGCAACGGAGCCCTCTTTTTATGATATTTGCGACTTTAGAACATATATTAACTCATATATCTTTTTCGATTATTTCAATTGTGATTACGATTCATTTGATAAACTTATCAGTCCGCGAAATCGTAGGATTACGCAATTCATCAGAAACTGGAATGATAGCTACTTTTTTCTCTATAACAGGATTATTAGTTATTCGTTGGATTTATTCGGGGCATTTCCCGTTAAGTAATTTATATGAATCATTAATCTTTCTTTCTTGGGGTTTATCCATTATTCATATGATTCCCTATTTTAGGAATCATAAAAATGATTTAAGCGCAATAACCGCGCCAAGTGCTATTTTTACCCAAGGTTTCGCCACGTCGGGTCTTTCAACCGAAATGCATCAATCTTCAATATTAGTACCTGCTCTACAATCTCAGTGGTTAATGATGCACGTAAGTATGATGTTATTGAGCTATACATCTCTTTTATGTGGATCATTATTATCAGTCGCTCTTCTAGTCATTACATTTCGAAAAAACATAGATACTTTTTTAAAAAGCAATAATTTATTAATTAAGTCATTTTTCTTTTTGGGGGTCGAATACTTGAATGAGAAACGAAGTGTTTTTAAAAACACTTCGTTTCTTTCATTTCGAAATTATTACAAATATCAATTGACTCAGCGTTTGGATTATTGGAGTTATCGTGTCATTAGTTTGGGATTTACCTTTTTAACCATAGGCATACTTTCGGGAGCAGTATGGGCTAATGAGTCTTGGGGATCTTATTGGAATTGGGACCCTAAGGAAACTTGGGCATTTATTACTTGGATCATATTTGCGATTTATTCACATACTAGAACAAATCAAAGTTTACAAGATACGAATTCGGCACTTGTGGCTTCGATAGGATTTCTTATAATTTGGATATGTTATTTTGGGATCAATTTATTAGGAATTGGTTTACATAGTTATGGTTCATTTACATTAACATCGAATTAGATAAATTATCTAACCTAAATAAATTATCTAACCTAAAGAGTACATAACATAAGAACATTGTCTCATATATAACGAGAGTTTTTGAGAACCAGTCGATTCTTTGAATCAACTGGTTCTCAAAAACTCGAGATACATCTTTTTACAACTCTAATTCACTTCATTTTTTTTTTTTTCATTGTACAGCGAACTGTTTTTAAAACCTTAAAATCACAGATTTATAAGACTTTCAGTCTCATTAATGAAAACTATCTATAAAAATAATTAGATAGGATAATTTGCACCTTGTCAACTGATAGTAAGAGAACGAAATCGGGATAAATACCAATCCATATTACGGGTAAAAAAAGACATATCAAAACAAACAGCTCTCGTGGTCCAGAATCGACCAAATTAGAGTTTGGAACATTAAATAACTTGTACCCGTAGAACATCTGACGTAACATAGATAATAAATAAATAGGAGTTAATATCATTCCAATTGCCATTACAAAGGTAATTAGCACCTTTGGCATGAAAAGATATTTTGAGCTGGTAATTATTCCAAAAAATACTACTGATTCCGCAACAAAACCACTCATTCCCGGCAATGCAAGAGAAGCCATCGAGAAGCTACTGAACATGGTAAATATTTTTGGCATTAGGACAGATATCCCCCCCATTTCGTCGAGATAAACAAGACGTATTCTATCACAACTTGTTCCCGCCAAGAAAAAAAGTGCAGCACCAATAAATCCATGAGAAAGTATTTGTAAAATTGCTCCATTTAGTCCCATGTTGGTTATAGAACCAATTCCTATAATTGTGAAACCCATGTGAGATACAGAAGAATAGGCTATTCTCTTTTTTAAATTGCGTTGACCAAAAGAGGTTGAAGCTGCATAAATTATTTGTATTGTTCCCACTATCACCAACCATGGAGAAAATATGGAATGAGCGTGGGGTAATAATTCCATATTGATCCGAATCAATCCATATGCTCCCATTTTTAATAAGATTCCGGCAAGAAGCATACATGTACTGTAATGTGCCTCTCCGTGGGTATCCGGTAACCATGTATGTAGGGGTATGATCGGCGATTTGACAGCATAAACAATAAGGAAGCCAAAATAGAATATTATTTCCAATGCCGCAGGATATGATTGATTAATTAATCTTTCAAAATCTAATGTCGGTTCATTGGAACCATATAAACCCATACCTAGAACTCCTATTAAGAGAAAAATAGAACCCCCCGCAGTATACAAAATAAACTTTGTAGCCGAGTACAGGCGCTTCTTTCCCCCCCACATGGATAAAAGTAAATAAACAGGAACTAATTCTAACTCCCACATGATGAAAAAAAGTAAAAGGTCTCGAGAAGAAAATGATCCTATTTGACCACTGTACATTGCTAACATAAGGAAATAGAATAATCGTGAATTTCGAGTAACTGGCCAAGCCGCTAAAGTCGCTAAAGTAGTGATAAATCCTGTCAATAAAATAGGTCCCACGGAAAGTCCATCGATTCCCAGTTTCCAGTGAAAATTAAAACTATTTATCCATTTCAAATCTTCTTCCAATTGGATTAATGGATTGTCCAATTGGAAATGATAACAGAATGCATACGCCGTTAAAAGGAGTTCTAATAGGCATATACATATAGTATACCAGCGAAAAACCTTATTCCCCTTATGAGGAAGAAAAAAAATGGAAGAACCCGCGAATATCGGCAAAACAACAAGTATTGTTAACCAAGGAAAATAACTCGTGATAAAGACAAAATACGCTTTGACCAGAAAAGCCCGTGCTCGGAATAATAAATATATTTTATCGAGCACGGGCTTTTGTCGGTAAAGAGGAATCAAACGATTCAAGTGGAGTTTTTTGTAATGTATCAATCAATAAGATAGACCCATGCTGCGAGTTGTTTCATGCCATAAATAAACACGGACACTCAAAAAATCTGTTGGGCAGGCGGATTCACATCTTTTACAACCTACACAATCCTCGGTTCTTGGCGCGGAAGCAATTTGCTTAGCTTTACATCCGTCCCAAGGTATCATTTCCAATACATCCGTGGGGCAGGCTCGTACACATTGAGTACACCCTATACATGTATCATAAATTTTTACTGAGTGTGACATTGAATCTATAAATTCCGGTTTTGAACATAAAAAGTTTTCGATCTGGTATGGTAAAATGATAAAATCAGTAGTAAATGGATTATATGTTTATATTGTAGATACCAGACGAATCAATGATTTATCAAATTTTTTTTATCAATATATTTCTAAATCTGTTCATGAGAAAGCGCCAAGAGACTTTTATTTTCGTTTCAACAACCACAGTCATACAATACAAGTTGCACATGCGAATTCAAATTGGTCAACAAACAATACAATATCTAATATTAATATTAGAATATTAATATTAATTAATGGAATTCTATTCTAATTCTTAATTCTAATATATAAATCTGATATCTAATATTAATATATAAATATATAAAAAAAATATATAAATAAGAAAAAAATTCTAATTATATTTTTATATTATTCTTTATTTTATATTATATATTATTATATATTATATATATATTAAATTATATTATAAAAAATTATAAAATATAACGAATAATTATGAATAATTATAATGAACGATGACGAATAATTTAATTATTCAACAAATTCGATTGATTGATACGAGTTGATTTTCTGTTACGATGGATCGACGAAACAATAGCTAGCCCAATAGCTGCTTCAGCAGCGGCAATAGCTATGACAAAGATTGAGAAAATATCTCCTTTTAATTGGCGACTATCAAATAAATCAGAAAATGTTACGAGATTGATATTAACCGAATTTAGTATAAGCTCAAGACACATAAGCGCTCTAACCATGTTTCGACTTGTGATTAATCCATAGATACCGATAGAAAATAAATAGACACTAAAAAAAAGTACATACTCAAACATCATTAACTAACTCCTCATCAATATCAATCTTGATTCATTTCAATATGATATGAACAACAATTCAACTGATTCGATTGACTAGAATAGAACAAACAATTACAGAACAAGAGAAGGTATTGTTAATAGATTTCACTAAAAACCTTAAATCTTTCCATGTTTTTAGTTGATTTCAAATTTAGAATTCAAAAAATTTTTTGAATTCTAAGTATTTATTATTGACGAGCCATAGTAATTGCACCTATTAAAGAGACTAAAAGAATTATAGAAATGAGTTCAAATGGAAGATAAAAATCTGTTGATAAATGAATCCCAATTTGTTGAACGTTACTTATTAGGTCCTGTTCTAGAATCTGGTTTGATTTTGTAGTCCAAAGAATTCCGTACCATGACGTATCTGGGATAGTAGTAATTAGTGAAAAAAGAATACTTGTACAAACCAGTGAAGTAACCCCATCTCCAATGGTCCAAAGGCGGGAATCATTGGAATATTCTGAACCGTTCATAAACATTACAGCAAATATGATTAAGACATTTATGGCTCCTACATAAATAAGAAGTTGTGCGGCAGCTACAAAATAGGAATTCGATAGAATATAGAATAAGGATATACAAACAAGAACCAATCCCAATGAAAAGGCAGAATAAATTGGATTGGTAAATAATACTACTCCCAGGCCCCCCAATAGAAGAACTGATCCCAGAAATATTACGAGAATACTATGTATTGGTCCAGGTAAATCCATTATGTATAAAATAAGAGATAAATAAGTCGAAAGATTTCATGACCTTACTGAATAGTCGAAGAAGGGAAAATGACCCTATTTTTTTGTCTATGATACGTTCCTAAATTAAATATTAATGGAATTGTAATATGGATTAATATAGATATAGATAAAGTTATTGGACCAATCCCGATTTTGCATTTTTATTTTATTCGAAATAAAAGAGTAGTTAGAATTTTATATTTCGAAATCATCACCAAAAATATATAAATAAACCAATGATTCTCAACAATCAATAGTTATTAGTTATTATTTTTAGTTACATCGACTAACTAAAATAAAAGAAGCTTCACTTGGATCTTTCTATCAAAATATTAAAATATATATATATATATATTAGTTAATAATTTAATAATTGGTAATTGTTCTTGAATCAAAGGATTTACCTTTGTCTATTTTGATTTGAGTCGAAGTCGAATTCGTAACTGTTTGAATTGTGTAGTCCCCAATTACTGACATTGGTAACCGACCCAAAGCAATTTGATTATAATTCAATTCGTGACGATCATAAGTAGAAAGTTCATATTCTTCAGTCATTGATAAACAGTTTGTGGGACAATATTCGACACAGTTACCGCAAAATATACAGATACCAAAATCAATACTATAGTTAAGCAGTTGTTTTTTTTTAATATCTTTTTCAAATCTCCAATCAACAACGGGTAGATCTATGGGGCATACACGAACACATACTTCGCAAGCAATACATTTGTCAAATTCAAAATGGATTCGGCCACGGAAACGCTCTGATGTGATCGATTTTTCATAAGGATACTGAATAGTTACAGGTAAACGATTTGTGTGGGATAAGGTAATTATGAAACTTTGACCAATGTACCTTGCGGCTCGTATTGTTTGTTGACTATAATTCATGAATCCAGTTACCATCGGAAACATATTGTAGATATCCACGAATAAGTTGATGTTTCTTTCTCTTGTTTAAGAGAGGTTATGAGTCTAGAATATCGTTATCATATTCTGTTATTTATAGTGAAATATTTATAGTGAAGCAAGTTGGAAAGAAGTTGTCAATAAAAAATTACCTAGAGAAATAGGTAAAAGAAATTTCCATCCAAGATTTAATAGCTGGTCTATTCTCATCCTGGGTAAAGTCCATCTTGTTGTGATAGATATGAAGAGAAACAAATAAGCTTTAGCTAATGTAATAAAGATACCAATTGTCATTCCAAAGACTCCAGCCATTTTATTTATTCCGAAAAGTTCAGGAATGGATATGTATGGTATAGAAAAATTCCACCCACCTAAATAAAGAACTGTTACAAATAATGAAGAAACTAAGAGATTTAGGTAAGAAGCAACGTAAAATAAACCATATTTAATACCGGAATATTCGGTTTGATAACCTGCTACTAATTCCTCCTCTGCTTCTGGTAAATCAAAGGGTAATCTTTCACATTCTGCTAAAGAAGAAATTAGAAAAACTATAAACCCTATAGGTTGACGCCACATATTCCACCCCAAAAAACCATATTGTGACTGTGCCTCAACTATATCAACTGTACTTGAACTGTTCGATAATCATAGTCGATAATAACATTACCGTTCTTACCGCTATTCCAAAACCGTACATGAGACCTCAGCTTCATACGGCTCCTCTCTGGCCACACACGCAAATAAATGTAAGGACTGCTTCGGTATTATCGGTATCTTTGGAGTGTAGATAGAATAAAAATACCTCGTAAAGTCCCAAAAATTAGACCAATGGAATTCCGTCTGCTAGAATAACAAAAAGTACGCTTCCGAATTGATCTCATCCCTTATATAATTAAATAAAAAACTAAAAGTAATCTTTCTTCGGTAATAACTTAATCTTTCAATAAAATACCCGTTCTATCAATAGACGGAAAGAATTAGACAATAGATGGAAAGAATTAGACACTAGTTCTAGTTAATGAATCATAACTAATAAGAATTCCATATGTATGGGTATAGATGGAGGAAAAAATTAATAAAGATCCTTTTTCCATTCTATTCTATTATTTATTGTATTTCATTCTATTTCTTTTGTTCCTCTTCTTGTTTCTCATAAGAGGGTACTCTGAAAAAAAAATAAAAATAAAGGATTAATTCGTTCTTGATAGTCACTTCTTTAATCAGTGAATAGGAGCATACTCTAGATCGGAATCGCGGGGAAGTACTGCTTGCTCGTTTCTACCAACTTAAAGCCCCTATTATGTTATGATTCGTTTTATGCGGAAATACCTCTTTTTTGATACCTTACATTATCTCTATTACTAATCCTTTGTGTACTTTGGTGTTTCTAACCATCTACTGATTTTTGATTGATCCCTGTATGGTAATACATACAAGACAATAGTAGAAACTCCATACAGTTGATCTTTTGTACCCGCTTCAAGATATGATGACTAATCAAAGAATCTCAATCTTGGGATAAAGAGTTTTTACTGCTTATGTTTACTTCCACTTTATTTTTTTCTTGTATATAGGGAATGAGATTTTATCTTCTTATCTACATATTAATAAGCCGTTTTGTTTCACTCATATAACTATCTGGTTTAACTCATCGACCTGAATGAATGGAGGTCAAAATTCATCTTCTAACGAATCACACGTAGAGATATTGATAACACACATAGAGTTAATGGTATTTCATAACTAATAGATTGAGCAGCAGCTCGTAGACCACCTGAAAAAGAATATTTATTATTCGATCCATACCCTGATATAAGAAGCCCAATGGGAGCAATACTTGAAATGGAGATCCATAAAGAAACACCTATACTAAGATCAGCTAAAACAAGTCGATACCCAAAAGGAATTACTAAATAACTTAGTAGAATTGATATAACTGCTATAGATGGTCCGATACTAAACAAGGGAATATCTCCTCTAGATGGAAGGAGGTCCTCTTTAAAAAGTAATTTTGTCCCGTCTGCTAGAGCTTGAAGAATTCCCAAGGGACCCGCATATTCAGGTCCAATACGTTGTTGTATCGCTGCAGAGATTTCTCTTTCTAACCATACAATTACTAGCACTCCTATGGTGATTCCCAATATAAGGGTTAAAGCAGGGACAAACAGCCAGATGAGTCCATATACCTCTTTTAAAGATTCTGATTTAGAAAAAGAATTGATAGTTTGTACTTCTGTTGTTCCAATTATCATTTCAACGATCAACTTCTCCCATAATGATATCTATACTACCTAGTATCGTCATGATATCAGCCAATTTCATTCTTTTAATTAGCTGAGGAAGAATTTGCAAATTGATGAAACCGGGCGGACGAATTTTCCATCTCCAGGGGAAAATACTATTATCTCCTATCAAATAAATTCCTAATTCCCCTTTTGGGGCTTCCACTCTTACATAAAGCTCTTGTTTCGAAAATTCAAAATTCGGCGAAGTTTTTTTACTAATGAATCCATATTCAAAATCATTCCATTTATAATTCTTTGTTCCATCTAAGCGCCGAATTTCTAAATTCTCATAAGGTCCCCCGGGAATTCCTTCAAGAGCCTGTTGAATAATTTTTATGGATTCCCTCATTTCGCCGATTCGTACTAAATAACGAGCTAATGAATCTCCCTCCGTTTGCCATTGGACTTCCCAATCGAATTCATTGTAAGATTCATAATGATCAACTTTACGAAGATCCCATTGGATCCCAGAAGCTCGTAACATCGGTCCTGATAAGCCCCAATTTATGGCCTCTTCTCCACCAATAATGCCCACTCCTTCAACTCGTTCCAAAAAAATGGGATTCCGCGTAATAAGTTTTTCATATTCAACAAGACCCGTTAAAGAATAATCGCAGAAATCCAAACATTTATCTATCCAACCATGAGGTAGATCAGCAGCTACTCCTCCGATACGGAAATAATTATGCATCATTCGCATACCTGTGGCAGCTTCGAATAGATCATATAGCAATTCTCTCTCTCTGAAAATATAGAAAAAAGGAGTCTGTGCGCCGATATCCGCCATAAAAGGTCCAAGCCATAACAAATGAGAAGCTATACGACTCAGCTCTAGCATAATGACTCTGATATAGCTGGCTCTTTGAGGGACTTGAACATTTCCCAATTGTTCTGGTGCATTTACCGTTATTGCTTCTGTGAACATAGTAGCTAAATAATCCCAACGTGTTACATAAGGAAGATATTGTATAATTGTTCGGTTTTCCGCTATTTTTTCCATCCCTCTGTGTAAATAGCCCAATACGGGTTCACAGTCAATAACATCTTCACCATCGAGAGTAACGATCAGTCTAAGAACACCATGCATTGATGGGTGATGTGGGCCCATATTTACTATCATGAGATCTTTTCTTGTAGTCGGTACAGTCATATCTTTTCTTTCCTAATTCATTATTCCATGAATTTCTCAAAACAAGTTTTATAAATTTATAAAAATGAAAAATCTAATCATTAATAATAATAAAATTTAAACGAATCTTGAAATTAACGAGTTTTTGGCTCCCGAATATCCAACTGACTAATTAATTTCTTATAATGTACTCTATTTTTCTTTGACAAATAAGCCAACAACCGTTGACGTTTTCCCAGAATTTTTCGTAGACCTTTTTGTGATGAAAAATCTTTTTTGTGCAATTCCAAATGCGAAGTGAGTCTCCGTATTTTATTGGTGAAACTTAATACTTGAAATTCAACAGACCCTTTATTTTCTTCTTTTTCTTCTTTTGGAATAACTGAAATGAATAAATTTTTGACCATAAAAAAATTCTTATATCTTTTTTCTTTTTTATGTATTTTATCGATCAGGAAAAATAATAATTATTTTATTTTTTATTATTATATGATTATGTCAGTCATTTTTCATTTTATTTTCATATGGTATAAACATTTAGATTTATTCATATACTACTTTTTATTTATTTTATTCTAGCCAAATCCAATTTTTTATTCCTAGTTTCAATTGTCAATTGAATTGATATACCATTTTATTAAAAAATCAGTATCATGTGCTAAAAACATAAAGTATGTGTACATACATCTTTTGCCGTATATCGAATATGTCATGCGATATATAGCAAATGTACTATTCACTGATTCTGAATCGTGGATACATATGTATCCTTGACAGACTGAAACGACTCCCGTTATTGGCATCAAACCAATAGCGATTCATACAAGCTAAATCTTCTAATCGGTAATTGGGCCAAAGAAACAATTTTAATTTCATAAAGTTGGTTGCATCCGTATTAAGATGCTTGTCCTCATTCAAAAACCGCCCACAGTTTCTTATCTTGTTTTCGTTGCAAAATACTGGATTTTTATCCACACTATTCCAATTCCAGGAATTCAAACAAATTAGAATTCTCAATTCTCTACGACGTCTATGAGATAGAATATTTTCAGGAACAAGGAAATCATAATGATTTTTTTTTTCTATATTCACGTTTAAATTATTCTTATTAACATATCTTTTTTTTATGAATTTTCTATTAGTTTTAATTTGGTCTTTAACCTTATCAACCAATGAAATACTTATGGTTTGATAGGTAATAAATTGTCCATCCCTTTTTATAGATAGACGAATCGGTTCGATAATTAATATTCCTTTTTTTATCAATTCTGTAAGAGCTAGATCCTTCTGAATCAGCATTACATCTAGACGCATCTCTCCTCTTTGAATCGAAGAGATAGCAATTTCCTTTGGATTTGTCAATCTAAGTAAGAGACAATATACCTTGATATTATTGATTATTCTTTGACTCAAGGGGTCATCCCATCTTAATTGAAAAAGGAAATATTTTTTCAGGAATAAATCTAGTTCTGCTTCCTTGTTGCTCTTGGATTTTTTTTTTTTTCTACGTTTTTTAATGTCTGATCCCGCGTAATCCTCTTCAATATCTTTTTTTTTATTTTGTTTTCGTAGATCTGATCCAAGATCTTTTTGGCACTGTTGTTCGTTTTTTTCTTGGTTGAAATTTTCTAAATAAAGATATTCTTTTTGATTAGATAATATAGGAATAGGAGGATTTTTTTTTTTATTTACGTTGGTGTTTTTTTTTTTACTAATATTTTCATTTCGATGAAAGTCTAAAAGAAGAAATTTGATTGGTATAACCCACGGTTTAATCTTATATGTATCAAAAAGTAGCACAAATTCTGGGACGAACCAAGATTCTAGTTTTGATATGGTACGATTACGATATAACCTTTCTTGATTCATTCCCATCCAATCAAAAAAGTTTTTTTTTTTGGCGATTTGTTGATGAATCAAAATATTTTTTTTTTTTATTTTGTTTTTATACTTAGTCTCAATATCGATATTCTCTGTAAGACAAAAATGGAGAATTCTACAATTAAAATATTTTCTATCCAGATTTTGATTTGCATCAATAATATATCTCTCTCCTAGATAATCACTAATAGCTGTACTTACCAATACATAAAATGAGTCGAGTTTCGGTGTATTGAAAATAGATGGATATGAAATCCCTGGGCTATCGTTTACTTGTAATGTTGATCCATAAATATATGAGTTTTTATTTTCCCCATAATTCATATATTTATGTGATAAAAGATTATATCTGTAGTGTTTTTTAAACAATTTTTCTTTTTGATTCATCAATGAATCCATTGCAGAATAATCTTCTTTCATGTAATGGATTAATTGGTCTTTTTCATTTTTATATGAATTGGATTTAATTGAGTCTTTATTTTGAATCATACGACGTTGGTTGACTCTATTTCGCCATTTTTTGGGGACTAATTGAGACCATTTGACATCGGAAAAATGGTATTGATAATAATCCTTTAACCAGTTTTTCCATTTATTCATTCCAGACTTTTGAATTTTCTTATGCCTTGATTTGTAATCAACTATTCCTCGTGTTATACAATAATCCTTTATTTTATCCTTAAGATAATGATGGGTCCCGTGATCTTGAAGTACAGATCTCAAGTTATACTTGTTAAGTAATTGGGTTTGTGATAATTTGTAAAATACATATGCTTGTGACAAGGAAGATAAGTCACTATAACTATTTAAATTAGTATTACTAATATTAGTATTTGAAATATTAATATTTGTATTTAAAAAGGACTTTTTTATAGTTGAAATAAAGTTCATTGTATTTTGATTTGTTTCATCAATTCCTTCTTGATTTGTTTTATCGTTGTAAGTAGATTTATTGATAATTTTTTTTGAATCAACAAAAAAAAGTTGTGCATTGATTCTTGGAATGTTAATGGTACATAGGAGGATCTCTATGTATATTTTTTCAATGAAAGATTTCATAAAATAATATGATTTACGTATTAATCGGATATTGTTTCTTTTGAATATCTGCCAACTATATTGTTGCGATTCCGATCTTTTATCATCATAAGTTAAAACTATTTTTTTATTGTCTTTTGTGATTTGTTCTATTTGATTCTTAGTTGTGATTATCCTATTAGAAATATCTTTCATTTTTTTTTCTATCAATGAATAATTTGTCCAACTTGACGTATGAATTGGAACGGTCGATTCACGGTTAATTTTATTATTTATTTTGGAATCTTTTCCATTTTTATTCGGTTCATATACTTTCTTCGTCTTCCTCAATTCAAATAATAAAATTGGATTTACTTTTTCAAGTTCTTTTATTATTCGTTTTATAACTAGAACTATGTTTCTGACCCATTCTTTTTTTTCTTTTGAAATTAGTAGAGACCATTTTCCTCTTTCTTTTAAGACTCCTAGAAGGATAAAAAATTTCTTTTTTACTTTTTTTATTTTTTTTTCAAGTTCTTTATAAATGGGTTCAAAAAAAGACGGTCGTTTTCGGGGAGAACCAAAGGGAAGTTCTGCTTCCATTCCCCATACTGTTAAAAAACAAAAATTGTCTTTTTTTCCTTTTTTTTTTGTTGAATCTATATCTTGAGATCGTGTCTTGGGGCTTCGCCAAGGTTTCAGACAAAAAGGAAATAGAATCTTTATCTGAATCCCGTCTGTTAACCAATCTTTTGGAAATTCTGTTTCTGATAATTGAACACCATTATAGGTGCACTTAACGTGCATTTCTTGATTCCATTCCTTCAAATCCTCATACCACTCGGGGGATTGGAATAATAGCATACGTCCAATATTTTTAGCTATTATCAATGAAGGTAATACAATATATTTTCTAAGAAAAGATTGGGTTACTAACATCGAACCTCTTATTGCTTGAGCAAATATAATGGTATCCCAAGTTTCGGATATTGTTATCCGATCATTTTCCTCTTTTTTCTCCCTTTCTTTTGCCCCTTCTTTATCAAAATCGGAAATTTGCAATTCTGATTCTATACCAACCCAATCTCTAAAAATAAGATTTATCATTTCATAAATATCAAAAAAAAGAAAAAAAAA